TTATGTATATAAATTGAGATAAATTGAGCTGGGGGGCTAATGTTTTTACAAAAAATATCTAGCCAGCCTTCCTTGCAAAAGATTTTTGTCTTTTCTTAACATCAAGTAGTTAATACTAAAAGGTAGCTCCAACAATTTCTTTGTTCCGAACGCCTCTTCATTTCTGGGAATTAGTCACTTCAACAGTCTTTGATGGTTTTACGGGTATCCAAAATGCGAACGAGATGGATGTTTGTTGTCCTAACCATTCTTTTGAATCCTGATCCTAGTAAGGAAAAGGGGGATTGTTAATTTATATAACAAAGTTTTTTTATTTGTTGATTCCTAGGCGTAGTGATTTTTCCCCTATGCCTGCCACCAACTAGTACGAGTGGAGTAAGGTTAACTCGCAACACAGAACTCATAGGTGGCACCTTTCGCTCAATACTCAAATCAAAACTTGGAGTATTCAAGGCTGCATTAATCGCGGATACACGATAGAAGGAATTGGTTTATTTACAAACTTCACCCTCAACAAGCGTAGATTTCTTTCAAGAATCTTTTCGATTTCTATCCCGAATTTGGATCTTATTTTTCTTCTATAAGACTTAGATGACCAAATAAAAAATCAATCAAATCGCACCATCTCTATAATAAGTAAATGCCTCTTTTTCTCCTGCAGTTGTCGGAATTATTCGTAATAAGATATTGGCTACAATTGAAAAGGTCTTATCAATAAAATTTCCATTTATCCGAGATCTAGCCATAGTTAGTAATCCATTTTCTAATTCTTTGAACCACCTATTGTGAGAAAAGAATCCCACAAAAAAGGAATTATACAGTACAAAATAACATAAAAAAGACTGATTGATCCAAATCTCTCAAGAATGACAACTATTCAAATTGAATTGAAATTCATAAAATTATTTTAGGATAATTATAATTGGAGAAATTTTGATTGAATTTCATTCAATATGATATGATACAAAAAAAAGGAAAAGAATAGAGAAGAATCATTATATTAATATTAAAGCTTTTCTATTTTGTATTTTCGAGTTAGAATGGGTTGTACATCATATCGATTCAACAATGGAATATGAATGGCTCGCTATTCACTTGGTTTCGAAGTAATAATCATTATGTAGGATTTAGGAGAGATGGCCGAGTGGTTCAAGGCGTAGCATTGGAACTGCTATGTAGGCTTTTGTTTACCGAGGGTTCGAATCCCTCTCTTTCCGTACTTTATTTGAATTCACTAGTGTGATTGGACACAATGTATCAAATTGAAATGGATATACTACCAATTAGATTCGATTTTACATGGATTCTCAATACCTAATTGATAGGGTATGGTATGGAATGGGCATATCCTATATATCATATAAGGAACGAAAATTTCTCTACCGATTTATGCTATATCAATGAGAGAAAAATCTCCGGGTCAAACCTATTATTTTTGATGCTTTTACTCCTTTTACTTATTATATTACTTAGAAAAAAGGGGGGCTAAATTCTTTCCTGAATCTTTTTTTTTGTTATTTTAATTAGGTTTAAGTCTGACGAGAATAATATTCTACAACCAACAATTCATTTATTCTTAAACCGACCCACTTACTATCTATTATTTGATTGACTAATCCTTTATATTGGAATGGATGAAGAGTCAAATGTTTTGCCAATTCCTGGGAAGGCGAATCAAGATAATTTTGGACCAGAGTTCTAGATTTTTGGTCATCCCGCACTGTAATAATATCTCGGGGTTTGCAGCGATAACTTGGTATATTGACTATATGATCATTAACTAAAATATGTCTATGGTTAACGAATTGGCGGGCTTGAGGTATAGTCAAAGCCATACCTAATCGAAACAGGATATTATCCAAACGCATTTCAATTAATTGTAGTAAAACCTGACCTGTGGATCCTTTGGCTTTTCTGGCGATACGTACATATTTAAGTAATTGTCGTTCTGTAAGACCATAATGAAAACGCAATTTTTGTTTTTCTTCTAAACGAATACGATATTGAGATTTTTTACCAGAGCGCGATTGATTTCTAGTATTGGTTCTGGCTTTAGGCCTTTTATTAGTAAGTCCCGGTAAAGCCCCCAGACGGCGTATTTTTTTGAAACGAGGCCCTCGGTAACGCGACATAAATACTCCTTCTTTTATAAAAATTTCATTCATAAACATAAATTCAAACTGAACTAAAGAATATATATATATATGATATGATGATCAATAAAACGAAATTGATTGAAGTATTAGACTACAACAAAGAATGAGATTCATTTTCTCAATATCTGGGAACCTTATCTTATTTGGATAAATAGAAAGAAATATATAAAGAAAATATGGGTGCTTGGCTTTTTTTTTCAAAATTTTTCAGTTGTAAAAAGGCATTCTCAATCTCAATCATGTAAAAAGTAAAACAAATAGAGAAAGGCCGACTATCGGATTCGAACCGATGACCATCGCATTACAAATGCGATGCTCTAACCTCTGAGCTAAGCAGGCTTATATGATGTACATTTGACTTCTACTTATTATAACTCATAACTTATATAGCAATTCATTGAAATTGCTCGGATATTCATCATTAATTGTTTATCCGTAATCAATCAATACAGAAAAGAATATCGAATAAACACAATCAATATTGAATGTTATCACATATTTTACATATTTTTTTAAATCAAAATCTTCTTTAAAATATAAATTGAAAATATAAAATAAAAGGAAGGTGATAAATTCATGAATGGTTTGTTATAGTTATGTTATAACTATGATTGGATTCATAAATCCATTTACATTATAACGACTTTGATGGATTTTTTTTATAGAATAGAGTATCGAAAAAGTCAAAGCAAAAAGAAAATAAGAAATCAAAGAGGACAATACAATCTATATCCTAATGAGAAACTCATTTGTTTTCATTTTAATTCAGAAAAATGGAAACTTCCATAGGAAAAACAAAGAATCGATCCTTTAAGTATTCAAAATTTTATGAGAAAAAATTAAAGTAAACTAGGGATGATAATATTCAAGTGGTATATAAGCTACCTATATTGAATTGTGTATACAGAAATGATAGAATCATTTGTGATCCTCAATTTCAATAAATAAGAGGAAGGGTCTCTGATTAGAGATCAAATTAAATAGACAAAAACAAAAAAGAGAAAAAAATAGGAGGAAAGAATTTTCAATGAATTCTGAATGACGGAAACAATAAAACTGCATTATCACATAATGAGATCATTTCAAAAAAGGGGGATATGGCGAAATTGGTAGACGCTACGGACTTAATTGAATTGAGCCTTGGTATGGAAACCTACTAAGTGATCACTTTCAAATTCAGAGAAACCCTGGAATTAAAAATGGGCAATCCTGAGCCAAATCCTGTTTTCCAATAAAAACAAATTAAAAGTTCATCAACCAAGAATAGAATAAAGAATAAAAAAGGATAGGTGCAGAGACTCAATGGAAGCTGTTCTCAAAAATGGAGTTGACTGTATTACTGTAGTTGTATTACTGTAGTAAAGGAATCCTTACATCGAGACTTCAGAAAAGATTAAGGAGATAAACTTGTATACATACTAAAAAATTATGGAAATAATATATCCAATTATGACTTTAAATCTATTTTTTTTTTTCAATTTGATATATTTTTCAAAATATGAAAAGAATTTTTGAAATCAATTGAAAATTCAAGAAAGAATAAAATAGTATTTGATCCAATTATTTACTCCAAAGTCTGATTTATCTTTTGAAAGATCGATGAATTGGATGAGAACAAAGATAGAGTCCCATTCGATAATGTCAATATTGACAACAATGAAATTTATATTGAGAGGAAAATCCGTTGATTTTATAAATCGTGAGGGTTCAAGTCCCTCTATCCCCAACCCCAAAAAGTTCCGGTTTATCCTCCCTGCATGATGTATCTTACTTCTCATTTCATTATCAATTCAAAATGGATTATGTTTCTCATTCAGTCTACCCTTTCAGAAACGGATCTGAGCAGAAATCTTTTCTAAAGTCTTTTGATACGTACATTTGATACGTACAAAAGAACATTTTTTCGTAGGGGATTCCCATTTTCATAATTCACATTGTTATCTTTTTTAATTGACATAAAACTAAGCCATCCAGTAAAATGAAGATAATACATTTATAATGGTCGGGATAGCTCAGTTGGTAGAGCAGAGGACTGAAAATCCTCGTGTCACCAGTTCAAATCTGGTTCCTGGCACATGATTTAGTATTGATTCGACAAATTCGAAAATGAATTTAGATGGATCGACATACATATTTCTATTCATTTTTGATATTTTTGATTAAGATTATAGATCTTAATAAAGACTTGTCGATCTAGCTTAGCTATTTCGGTTCCAGAGATATATTCCATTTGAATTTACTTTTAAAGATTATCTAAAAAAAAAGAAAATGAAACTCTGTTTTCTATTTTTTTTTAATGCCGTATTTCCTGAAAGGTAATACTTAATACATATTTGAAGGGTTCAATGAATCGGTAGTTGGTTGAAAAATCCAAACTAAATCCAAAGAGAATCTCTAGAGTAGTGCAATGGAAACATAGTAATACCCCAAAGATTCATCTTTGTATTCAACTTGATTTTATATTTACTTTCATATTGACTATTATTAGATTTTCTATTTCTTATTCTATTTCTAAGATTTTGATAATTTTCTTTTCTAGAATTCTAGAACTAGAGCCCATTGAAGCACTATGAGCGGTACAAGGTTCATGATGAAACCATCATCTTGTTGGTTCGACTCATACAAAAAGTATCTTCAAATTTTTAGAATCTCAATGAAATCCATATTGATTTTTGTTTGATTCATAATAGGAATGAGAATTCAATTTCTTCCTATGTTTTATCTAATAAATCTAAAAAATCGAATCGATTTTTTGATTCAAGAATCGATCTATCTATAGGATACAAATATTCTTTGAATATTCTTAGTTATAGAATTAAGAAATAATTTTCTCTTTATAATTAT